ATTCTGAATTTATTTCGAATATATGAATTGTGCTGAAGATTCAAAACCTATTTTCATCTTAATGAAAAAAAAGACGAAAAAAAATCCAATAGATTTAAAAATTCTTTTTTGGTAAATCAATTGCGAAATGTTTTTCTAGAATGACCAATATCTGTTTTATATCTTCTAGGCGCAAATGTTCCATTTTCATGAGATCCTCTTGACTGTTATTCAAAAGGTCCAATAATGTATATATATTGGACCTTTTGAGGCAATTATAGACCCTGGGAGAGAATTCTGATTGATCAATAAAAATCGATTTCAATGCTATTTTTTTTTTGTTTTTTCTGAGTTTATCCAATTTCTCGTGAAAGGTAAGAGGGGATAAAGGAACCGTGTATTGATTGTCCTCTAAAGGTAAGTTTTCTTCTTCATTATGTAAAAAGGGAATAAATAAATCAATCAAATTCCGGGAGGCTTCATGAAGTGCTTCTTTCGGAGTTAAACTCCCATTTGTCCATATTTCGAGAAAAAGTATCTCTTGTTTTTCATTCCCATTCCCATAAGAATGAATACTATGATTCGCATTTCGAACAGGCATGAATACAGCATCTATAGGATAACTTCCATCTTGAAAGTTATCTGGTATTTTGATAAGATATCCGCGATTTCTCTCGATTTGTAATCCAATACACAAATCAATTGGTTCGGTCAAGCTAGCTATATGTTGTGTATTATCAACGATTTCTACATAAGGTGGTAAGATAATATCTTGAGCAGTTACATATCCTGGACCTCTGACACAAACAGACGCGTCCCAAGTTCCATATAGATTACTTCTCAATACAATTTCTTTGAAATTCATTAAAATTTCATGGACCGATTCTTGAATACCCGCTATGGTAGAATATTCATGTGGGACGTTCTCAGATTTTACACGTGTGATACATGTTCCTTCTATTTCTCCAAGTAAAGTTCTTCGCATTGCAATGCCTATTGTGTCGGCTTGACCTTTCATAAGTGGAGACAGAATAAAGCGTCCATAATAAAGACGTTTACTGTCTTCTCTTGATTCAACACACTTCCACTGTAGTGTCCGAGTAGATACTGTTACTTTCTCTCGAACCATAGTAATATTATTTTATTTGATTGAATCATTTATTTCTCTTGTTTCTCTTGAAATTTCTTCAATGTTCATTTCTACACACGTCTTTTTTTCGGGGGTCTGCAACCATTATGTGGCATAGGGGTTACATCCCGTACGAAAGTTAATAGTATACCACTTCTACGAATAGCTCGTAATGCTGCGTCTCTTCCGAGACCGGGACCTTTTATCATGACTTCTGCTCGTTGCATACCTTGATCTACTACTGTACGAATAGCATTTGCTGCTGCAGTTTGAGCGGCAAAGGGTGTCCCTCTTCTCGTACCCTTGAATCCACAAGTACCCGCCGAGGACCAAGAAACCACCCGACCCCGTACATCTGTAACCGTGACAATGGTATTATTGAAACTTGCTTGAACATGAATAACCCCCTTTGGTATTCTACGTGCACTCTTACGTGAACCAATACGTCCATTTCTACGTGAACCAATTCTCGGTATAGCTTTTGCCATATTTTATCATCTCATAAATATGAGTCAAAGATATATGGATATATCCATTTCATGTCAAAACAGATTCCTTATTTGTACATCGAGTCCTTTAGTGTGTCTGATTATCCTTGTCTTTGTTTATGTCTCGGGTTGGAACAAATTACTATAATGCGCCCCCGCCTACGGATTAGGCGACATTTTTCACAAATTTTACGAACAGAAGCTCTTATTTTCATATTTGTCATTCCTTATCTTAATTCTGAATCTACTTCTTGGAAGAAAATAAGTTTCTTGAAATTTTGCATCTCGAATCATATTGAATAAAAACCACCTAATCCTTCCAATCCTTGTTGCGGAGTCGATAAATTATACGTCCTCTGGTTGAATCATAACGACTTACTTCAATTTTGACTCTATCTCCTGGCAGTATCCGTATAAAACTACGCCGGATCTTTCCTGAAACATAACCCAGAATCAGATCTTCATTATCTAAGCGAACCCGGAACATACCATTGGGAAGCGATTCAGTAATTAAACCTTCATGAATCCATTTTTGTTCTTTCATTCCAGGTAAAGCCTCCTTGAAGTATCAACTAATGGAGGAGGAACGATATTAGACAACTCGCCCTTTTTCGTTTTTTTAGAAATAGGAATAAGTTTCGGATCCAATTTGGATATTAAAAGGATTACCATATATAACACAAAATTTCTCCGCCGATTCCTTCGAGTCGAGCCTCTCGGTCTGTCATTATACCTCGAGAAGTAGAAAGAATTACAATCCCCATCCCACCTAAAATTCTAGGAATTCGTTGAGAGTTAGAATAGATTCGTAGACCGGGTCGACTTATTCGTTTTAAATTTAAAAAATTTCTATAGGGTCTTTTCCTATTCCTTCTATGCCGCAGGTTTAAAACCAAAAAAGATTTCTTTTTTTCTCGATGTTTTCTAACGTTTTCAATAAAACCTTCTCGGAAAAGTATTGTAACAATATTTTCGGTAATATTAGTAGATGCGATGCGAACCACTCTTTTTCTATCCATATCAGCATTTCGTATAGAGGTTATTATCTCAGCAATAGTGTCCCTACCCATGGTGAACTAAAATGATGGGTGCCCCAAAATTTGATATAATCAACATGTTTTTCTTTTTTTTTTTTTTTTTACTTATTTGTTTTATGAATATGAATTATTAAAGGTATATGCGTGAGATACAATCTACGAATTAATCTAGTTCTTAATCTATTTCTTTCAAATACCCCACTATAAACATATCAGTGATCTCATTTTATAATATCTCGGGAGCTAATGAAACGATTTTAGTAAAATTTAATTGTCTCAATTCCCTGGGGATCGCACCAAAAATTCGAGTTCCTTTTGGATTTCCTTCTTGATCAATCACAACTGCAGCATTGTCATCATATCGTATTATCATACCGCTGTCACGTTTAAGTTCTTTACAGGTACGAACAATTACAGCTCTGACTACTTCTGATTTTTCTAGGGGCATATTTGGTACTGCTTCTTTGATCACAGCAACAATAACGTCACCAATATGAGCATATCGACGATTGCTGGCTCCTATGATTCGAATACACATCAATTCTCGAGCCCCGCTGTTATCTGCTACATTTAAATGGGTCTGAGGTTGAATCATATCAATTTTTTAGTCTATTCTTCCAATGCAAAGGATGAAGAAAAAAAGGAATATTTTTTGTCCAAAAAAAGAAACTTTCATCCCTAAGATTCATTTCTGTTGGTTCTACATTTTTATCCCGAAATAATGAATTGAGTTCGTATAGGCATTTTGGATGCTGCTATTGAAATAGCCCTTCTAGCTATATTTTCGGTTACTCCACCCATTTCATATAGTATTCGACCTGGTTTAACAACAGCTACCCAATATTCAGGGGATCCCTTTCCCGAACCCATACGCGTTTCAGCGGGTCTTACTGTAACCGGTTTGTCTGGAAATATACGGACCCATATTTTTCCACCACGGCGTGCATTTCGTGTCATTGCTCGTCGACCTGCTTCGATTTGTCTAGATGTGATCCAAGCAGGTTCAAGTGCCTGAAGAGCATATTTACCGAAACAAATATGATTACCTCGATAAGATATTCCCTTCATTCTTCCTCTATGTTGTTTACGGAATCTAGTTCTTTTGGGGTTATAGTTGATGGTTGTTTCACAATTCCATCTCTACTACAGAACCGGACGTGAGAGTTTCTTCTCATCCAGCTCCTCACGAAAAAAGGATTAAAAACATTTAATTGAAATGATTAGCATTTTTGTAAAAAATAGTTTTTTTTTAGAACATTCTAAAAATCTTTATTTAGTTTTGTCCTTTATCCAAGTTTAGCAACTAAAAAAAAGGTTTTCGCGGGCGAATATTTACTCTTTCAATCTCTATTTCATTTGTAGGACTCGTTCGTAACTTCTCCCAATAGATGAATTGATCTCCGGTTCATTTCGCCATCCCGACTAGTGAATCATTAAGATTCATTTTTTCAATAAAATCTTTTGCATGCACAGGTTCCATCGTTCCCATCGCTTCGTATTTAATGGTTAGGTCCGAATTCTACAATGGAGCTCATAATCCAATTTGTTCCTGAGTCAATCTTCTTAGTCTTTATTGGCTCCAAGCTCTTTATTTTTTTTTGTTCCTGAGTCAATCTTCTTAGTCTTTATTGGCTCCAAGCTCTTTATTTTTTTCTTGATTCATTTAATATTTCATTATGGATGAATCAATTAGTATTGATGCTTTATTACACTGTCTTTTATGAGATGACTCGTAGACCTTACATATTGGAATTCTATATCATTGATATTCTTTTTCTCTCTTTCTCTCATCCTTCCATTTATCCACACCTTTACTTCTTTCATTTTGTTTTACAACTTCTAATTAAAGTTTATGCAAAAAAAAAATATCAGTTGCTACAAAGATATGACTGATTTATCATATCTTGACTGGTTCTTTAGATCCAGATAATACGAAGTGATGAGTTGGTTATTAGTTCATACTATGGGGCTGGTCCTTTTTTAATCCTAACCCTAAAAAACCAACGAGTCACACACTAAGCATAGCAATTATATCAAATGGTCAATTGAATTTTTATTCAACCCTATAGAATTAAGAATTAGAATTGCTCATTTTTATTTACCAGAAAAAGAATGAACGAGTTTTTCTTTTTTTGTTCTATCAATGTATAAAAGGGAAAGACAAGTAAAGGTTTCTTATTCTTCGTCTATAAATATCCAAATTTTGATACCCAATACCCCATAGATAGTTCGAACTGTATAGGAACAATAATCAATTTTAGCTCGAATGGTTTGTAGGGGAACCCTACCTTCTCTGATCCATTCGACACGTGCAATTTCTTTTCCGTCGATACGTCCTGCAATTTGTACTTGAATCCCTTTTGTATC